GCCGCTCGAAATCAAGATATTGGGATTGGACTTGCCAATCGATTCATAACCTTTCGAGCACAACCAATATATATTCGAACCCCTTTTACTTGCAGGAATACATCTTGGATCTGTCAATTATGTTATGGCAGAAGCCCCACTCACGGCGACCTGGTCGAGTTGGGGGAAGCCATAGGTATTATTGCGGGTCAATCAATTGGGGAACCGGGGACTCAACTAACATTAAGAACTTTTCATACGGGTGGAGTATTCACAGGCGGTACTGCCGAACATGTACGAGCTCCTTCTAATGGAAAAATAAAGTTCAATGAGTATTTGGTTCATCCCACACGTACCCGTCATGGGCATCCTGCTTTTCTATGTTCTATAGACTTGTATGTAACTATTGAGAGTCGGGATATTATACATAGTGTGAATATTCCACCAAAAAGTTTGATTTTAGTTCAAAATGATCAATATGTAGAATCTGAACAAGTGATTGCCGAGATTCGTGCCGGAACGTCTACTTTTCATTTTAAAGAGAGGGTTCGAAAACATATTTATTCTGAATCAGAGGGAGAAATGCACTGGAGTACTGATGTCTACCACGCACCTGAATATACATATAGTAATGTTCATCTATTACCAAAAACAAGTCATTTATGGATATTAGCGGGGGGTCCGTGCAGATCCAGTATAGTGTCTTTTTCGCTTCACAAGGATCAAGATCAAATGAATGTTCATTCTTTTTCTGTCGACGAAAGATATAGCTCTGACCTCTCAATTACTAAGGATCGAGTAAGACATAAATTGTTGGATCCTTCTGGTACTCGTAAAAAATATAGGGAAATTCTTGATTATTCAAGACTTGATCGAATTATATCCAATGGTCATTGGAATTTCATATACCCTTCGATTCTCCAAGAGAATTCTGATTTCTTGGCGAAAAGACGAAGAAATAGATTTCTCATCCCATTACAATACGATCAAGAACGAGAGAAAGAATTAATACCCTCTTTTGGTATTTCGATTGAAATACCCATAAATGGTATTTTACGTAGAAATAGTATTCTTGCTTATTTTGATGATCCACGATACAGAAGAAAGAGTTCGGGAATTACTAAATATTGGACCGCGGAGGTGGATTCAATAGTCAAAAAAGAAGATTTGATTGAGTATCGAGGAGCAAAAGAATTGAGTCCGAAATACCAAATGAAAGTGGATCGGTTTTTTTTTATTCCCGAAGAGGTGCATATCTTACCCGGATCTTCGTCTATAATGGTCCGGAACAATAGTATCATTGGAGTAGATACACAACTCGCTTTAAATACAAATACAAGAAGCCGAGTAGGTGGATTAGTCCGAGTGGAGAGAAAAAAAAAAAGTATTGAACTGAAAATCTTTTCTGGAGATATTCATTTTCCCGGAGAGACGGATAAGATATCCAGACACAGTGGCATTTTGATACCACCAGGAACGGAAAAAAAAAATTCTAAGGAATCAAAAACAAAATACAAAAATGGGATCTATGTCCAACGGATCACACCTATCAAAAAAAAGTATTTTGTTTTGGTTCGACCCGTAGTCACATATGAAATAGCTGATGGGATAAATTTAGCAAAACTTTTCCCTCAAGATCTATTGCAGGAAAAAGAAAATGTCCAGCTTAGAGTTGTCAATTATATCCTTTATGGAAATGGAAAGTCAATTCAAGGAATTTATCACACAAGTATTCAATTAGTTCGGACTTGCTTAGTATTGAATTGGGACCAAGAAAAAAAGGGTTCTATGGAAGAGGTTCATGCTTCCTTTGTTGAAGTAAGGGCAAATGATCTGATTCGTGATTTCATAAGAATTGAATTAGTCAAGTCTACTATTTCATATACCGAAAAAAGGTACGATACGGCAGGTTCGGGATTGATTCCTGATAATGGATTAGATCGCACCAATATCAATCCTTTTTATTCCAAAGTGAAGATTCCAGTAGTTACCCAGCATCAAGGAACTATTGGTACGTTGTTGAATCGAAATAAGGAAGGCCAATCTTTGAGAATTTTGTCATCATTCAATTGTTTTCGAGTTGGTCCATTCAACGGTTCGAAATATAACAATGTGGCAAAAGAATCGAATCCCATAACTCCAATTAGGGGTTTGTTGGGTCCCTTAGGTACAATAGTACCTAAAATAGTGAACTTTTATTCATCTTACCATTTAATAACTCATAATCAGATCTTGTTAAACAAATATTGGCTACTTGACAATTTTAAACAGACTTTCCCAGTACTTGAAGTACTTAAATACTGTTTAATAGATGAAAATAGGAGGATTTATAATCCCAGTCCATGCAATAACATCATTTTGAATCCATCCCATTTGAATTGGTGCTTTCTACATTACAATTATTGTGAAGAGACATCCACAATAATTAGCATTGGACAATTTATTTGTGAAAATATATGTCTATTTAAATATGGACCACACATACAAAAATCTGGTCAAATTTTCATAGTTCATGTTGACTCTTTAATTATAAGATCAGCTAAGCCTTATTTGGCCACTCCAGGAGCGACTGTTCATGGACATTATGGAGAAACCCTTTCTGAAGGAGATACATTAGTTACATTTATATATGAAAAATCCCGATCTGGTGACATAACGCAAGGTCTTCCAAAAGTGGAACAAATCTTAGAAGTGCGCTCGATTGGTTCAATATCGATGAACCTTGAAAGGAGAGTTGAAGGTTGGAACGAGCGTATACCAAGAGTTCTTGGAATTCCTTGGGGATTCTTAATTGGAGCTGAACTAACCATAGCCCAAAGTCGTATCTCTTTGGTTAATAAGATCCAAAAGGTTTATCGATCCCAGGGGGTACAGATCCATAATAGACATATAGAGATTATTGTACGGCAAGTAACATCAAAAGTGTTGGTTTCAGAAGATGGAATGTCTAATGTTTTTTTACCTGGAGAACTAATCGGATTGTTGCGAGCGGAACGAGCAGGGCGTGCTTTAGATGAAGCAATCTGTTATCGGGCAATTTTATTGGGAATAACGAGGGCTTCTCTGAATACTCAAAGTTTCATATCCGAAGCAAGTTTTCAAGAAACTGCTAGAGTTTTGGCAAAAGCTGCTCTACGGGGTCGTATTGATTGGTTGAAGGGTCTGAAAGAAAATGTTATTTTGGGGGGGATTATCCCTGTCGGTACTGGATTCAAAAAATTAGTGCACCGTTCAAAGCAAGACATTCATTTGGAAATAAAAAAGAAAAATCTATTCGAGTTGGAAATGAGAGATATTTTGTTACACCATAGAGAATTTTTTTGTTCTTGCGCCCCAAGCAATTTCTATGACACACCAGAAAAATCATTTAAGCGAATTCATAATTCTTAAGGAGATATTTTTCTTTTTACTTTACTAGTTATTGATTGGGTACTAAATAAAATGAAGAAATTAAGTTAAGTAATAAAAAAAATTAATGGTTTGGGCTGTGTATCAACGGCCAATTCCGGCAGAAGGTTCCGTAGGAACAATTATTTATTTGTTTATTTGTTAAAAAAAAAAGAAAGCGTGGGAAAGATGACAAGAAGATATTGGAACATCCATTTGGAAGAGATGATGGAAGCAGGAGTTCATTTTGGTCATGGTACTAAGAAATGGAATCCTAGAATGGCCCCTTACATCTCTGCAAAGCGTAAAGGTATTCATATTATAAATCTCACTAGAACTGCTCGTTTTTTATCGGAAGCCTGCGATTTAGTTTTTGATGCAGCAAGTCGAGGAAAAAACTTCTTAATTGTTGGTACCAAAAATAAAGCAGCGGATTTAGTAGCATCAGCTGCAATAAGGGCTCGATGTCATTATGTTAATAGAAAATGGCTCGGCGGTATGTTAACTAATTGGTCCACTACGGAAACGAGACTTCATAAGTTCAGAGACTTAAGAGCAGAACAAAAGATGGGGAAACTCAACCGTCTCTCTAAAAGAGATGCAGCAATGTTGAAGAGAAAATTATCTACTTTGCAAACATATCTGGGCGGGATCAAATATATGACTGAATTGCCCGATATTGTAATAATCGTTGATCAGCAAGAAGAATATACAGCTCTTCGAGAATGTGTCATTTTGGGAATTCCGACGATTTGTTTAATCGATACAAATTGTGACCCAGATCTCGCAGATATTTCGATTCCAGCCAACGATGACGCTATAGCTTCAATCCGATTGATTCTTAACAAATTGGTATCCGCAATTTGTGAGGGCCGTTCTAGCTATATAAGAAGTCGTTGATTATGTTATGATTAAGAATAATAATAATAAGATTAGTTAATTATTTTGATTTATTGGATCGGTTACTATATCTTGTCTTTCATTTTTTAAAAGAGATAAAATGGGATATTGATATTATGTTATGTGATTTCTTGGTATCCTAACTATATGATTAATGATGAAAGTAGATGAGTCGAGAAAGGGATGGTTGAATCAAAATAATTCTTTTTTTCAGTTCGATTTCTGTCAGAGGACAATATGAATGTTATACCATGTTCCATTAAAACACTCAAAGGGTTATACGATATATCAGGTGTAGAAGTAGGCCAACATTTATATTGGCAAATAGGAGGTTTACAAATTCATGCCCAAGTACTTATCACTTCTTGGGTCGTAATTGCTATCTTATTAGGTTCAGTCATCATATCTGTTCGGAATCCACAAACCATTCCGACCGACGGTCAGAATTTCTTCGAATATGTCCTTGAATTTATTCGAGACTTGAGCAAAACCCAGATTGGAGAAGAATATGGCCCTTGGGTTCCCTTTATTGGAACTATGTTCCTATTTATTTTTGTTTCGAATTGGTCAGGTGCCCTTTTACCTTGGAAAATCATACAGTTACCTCATGGGGAGCTAGCCGCCCCCACAAATGATATAAATACTACTGTTGCTTTAGCTTTACTCACGTCAGTAGCATATTTTTATGCGGGTCTTACCAAAAAAGGATTGGGTTATTTCGGAAAATACATTCAACCAACTCCAATACTTTTACCAATTAACATCCTAGAAGATTTCACAAAACCTTTATCTCTTAGTTTTCGACTTTTCGGGAATATATTAGCTGATGAATTAGTAGTTGTTGTTCTTGTTTCTTTAGTACCTTTAGTAGTTCCTATACCTGTCATGTTTCTTGGATTATTTACAAGCGGTATTCAAGCTCTTATTTTTGCAACTTTAGCCGCGGCTTATATAGGGGAATCCATGGAGGGTCATCATTGATTAGTTTTCGAAATAGTCTTTATTTTTAAGCTTATCCCAATTGAGGCAATGCATAGTTCAAGATTGGTTCTTGGTTGAGGAACATAATAGATATAAATACATATATATATACGACTAGAGTTGTAGGAGGAAAGATAGACGATATTACGAAATGGCGGATGGGTTAGTGGGGGTCACCACTAGATATATGGAATGTTTATAAGGCCAGCCACAGCCCCTGTATATTTTTCGAAAAATTCTTCTAGAATCCGATTCAATATAAAAAGAAAATGCGGGCGGTTTACGTTATGAAAGAAACAAATGTATATGTGATATTAGATATATACTAGTTATATAGGGGTTATCTCTATCTATATTTCTATATTAATTTCATTATTTTTTTATTTTATTCGAAGTTTTAGTTACTTCGACTCAATAGATTTTTGTGATCAAATAAGTAATAATTCATTGGTTGATTGTATCATTAACCATTTTTTTTTGGTGCGAGGAACCTATCATCATGAATCCACTGATTTCTGCCGCTTCCGTTATTGCTGCTGGATTGGCCGTAGGGCTTGCTTCTATTGGACCTGGAGTGGGTCAAGGTACTGCTGCAGGCCAAGCCGTAGAAGGTATTGCGAGACAACCAGAAGCAGAAGGAAAAATACGAGGTACTTTATTACTTAGTCTAGCTTTTATGGAAGCTTTAACAATTTATGGACTGGTCGTGGCATTAGCGCTTTTATTTGCGAATCCTTTTGTTTAATTTAATCCTAGAATGAAAATGTAAAAAAGTACGTTACCTACTTTTTTCTTATTTTATTAACTCGTTGCCATTTGCTTCTGTGAATTATATCAATACTTTATTCCTAAAAAAAAAACGGGAAATTAAGAAAAAGAAATCGATAAAAAAAGGGCGAGTCAAGTGATACAAAAAGAACTCTGTTCTTTCTTAGTCCTATCTATAAGAGGAGAGCATATGAAAAATGTAACCGATTCTTTCGTTTCCTTAGGCCACTGGCCATCCGCCGGGAGTTTCAGGTTTAATACCGATATTTTAGCAACAAATCCAATAAATCTAAGTGTAGTGCTTGGTGTATTGATTTTTTTTGGAAAGGGAGTGTGTGCGAGTTGTATATTTCACGAATAGGTTGGATCTAACCGACTGCACTTTATTTATGTTATTCTATATTTTTATAGGATAAATAGGAAAAAAGTGCATAATCTCGACGAATTCCTTCTGAGTAAATTCATAAATCATATGTAAGAACCATAGCATTTCGTTATTCATTGGTAAGTTAACTTTGATTCTCTATCAACCAACCAATAATGTGAGACCATTAACATGGTTAAAGCTAAACTGTTTGAAGTCCGGGCACAACATGGTACTCTTTCTACCACTACGTTAATAACGAAATGGTTTAAAAAAGAATAGTTGATAATTTTTCCGATATAGAACACTCATATCGATAAAATGATTTGAACCATTTACTAGAATAAAGAAAGGGCGCCTTGCCCTTTATTATATTATCCAATGCCGAATCGGCAACCTATGTTATGTATAAAAAGGGGGAATTTTTGGATTTGAATAAAAAAGGAAATCAATTCAAATTTTCTATATTTTCAATGAAATAAAGAACAAATAAAGAAACAACTTTGCTGACAATTATAGATTTTTTGTCTGGTCGGAAGAGTCCTCCTAATATTCTGTTCTTGTATCGGTTTTGATATGTTTGAATATAAACAGAAATAGAGAGGATAGGCTCATTATATTAAAAAAATATACGGGAATGTCCATAAAATAAAAAATTGAGCGTGAGAGCCAAATGAATCGAAAGATTCATGTTTGGTTCGGGAAGAGATCATGGAAATTGTGAAATTAATGGTAAGATAATCTACTTTCATTAAACGATTTATTAGATAATCGAAAACAGAGGATTTTGAGTACTATTCGAAATTCGGAAGAATTACGTAGAGGGGCCATTGAACAGCTAGAAAGAGCCCGGTCTCGTTTACGGAAAGTAGAAATGGAAGCAGATGAGTATCGAATGAACGGATACTCTGAGATAGAACGAGAAAAAGCCAATTTGATTAATGCTACTTCTTCTAGTTTGGAACAATTAGAAAATTACAAAAATGAAACCCTTCATTTTGAACAACAAAGAGCAATTAATCAGGTCCGACAACAAGTTTTCCAACAAGCCTTACAGGGAGCTCTAGGAACTCTGAATAGTTGTTTAAATAGCGAGTTACATTTCCGTACCATCAGTGCTA